AAAAGTGAGCCCACCCCAGGCAAATCCACTTCTCGTTATCTTGTTCCTGGTCAAGCTCCCGTACCCGCTCCTTACTCCCATCCTCCCCATCGAATTAAAGTAACGTAAGGAGGGGCCACTATCAATTGAATAAGCGTCTCAAAGAGAATGAGGTCTAGCGCCCCATCGAGAAAGAGCAATAGAACAAGGTGGGAATAAGATCTAAGGTAGGACAACCAAGGGCAATTCAATGGCTTTATGGGAGAATCCTTAGACTTTATGCGTAGGCAGGCCCAGCGGTATCCAATCAATGTAGTCGGCGGAACAAAGGAAAGAGGAATGGGAGACGTTTTAGAGGAAGATCTAAGTACCGAGAGGGAAATGGAGCTCGAATCCATAGCATTCTCCACGCACCCACCATTCGTTAGCAGCGACCTTACCACGCTTACCACCAGCCATTTCACTCGAATCTGTAGTAAGCAGTATCCTTCGCAACTAGAGGATAAATCCTCTTTCTAAAGATAGATAAGCAAGGTTTTTCTCACTACTGGCAAGAAGCCTTAAGAGAAGAAGCTCTTTCTAGTGGAAGAGGCTGGGCAAGCACATCAAAGGGCCAGGTTTTTAGTAGTTCAGGGTTGCCGAGAGCCCCAGTATAGAACTTTTATCTGACTAGGAGCAGCTAAGCCCCTACCTATATAGTCAAGAGGGATGGAGCCCCATCAATGAAAGAAGTAAGGCTAGTCGATTTCCAAGATTTTAGTAGCTCAGGTAAGGTTCCCGGGATTGGAGTGGGTCTATTAGCACAGGGACAGACCTGTTAGAAGAATCCCTACGGCATCCTTAAGAGGCTCAAAGATCTTGAAAAAAGAACGAGTGAGGACGTGTCCAATCTGAACCAAGCTCAAAGCTAAAAAAGAATAAGGAAACACACTCTTTGTCGGAACGAGGAAGAACTGTTGACGTAAAACCCGCTTTTCCGCTCTTTCCCTCTCTTCTTTGCGACAAGCTTCGGAACCTAAGTCAGAGAGATGAGATCTCATTGCTAGTGTTCTTAGATAGTAGGGACCTGCTTGTGCCAATAGCAAAAAACCAGATCGTTGCCCGAACTACCCTTCTCAATGCCTGTTTTCTTACTTTCATTTCTATTTACAATAGTAGTCAACGGCTCGCTCAAAGGAAAATCTAACAAGCCAATGTTTGCATTCGGGCGAGTGCATAGCCATCGATCTCGAGTGATCCCAGTCTATGATCTAGAGTCCCTAAGAAATTACTGTAAGATGTGAATGATGCTTTTCTTTTTACTTTCCCTAAGATGAAGCTAGAGTCGTCAAAGTCCATAGTCGACGAAGAAAGAATTATTTAGTTCCGATTCCCTGTCTTCATCTTTTCTAGAAAAAGGCTTCCATTTCTCTAATGCTATAGAGTACGAGATCAATTCAAAGAGGACTAGATTGACCCTGAGAAAGAAGATTTTTTGGTAGAATGCTAAACTGAGAAGGCTAAGTAAGCAATGAATCGCGGAGAAAGCTCTTTGGTTCCCTTAACTTAGTATAAGTAAGAAAGACAGTCCGATTTCCTATGCCGAAAGATCGATCTGGTTTAGCACTTTTCATTTTTTCTTTTTTTTGTATTGATCCTGGCTCAGAAGGAAGACCAGAAAGGTGTACCGGTGGAGCACTTTACCTTATTATAGATTATAGAAAATAAAAAAATAAAGAATTCCCTCTCCCTTATGCTATCTGGATCTATGGTAATGAAATCATTTATCTTCTTATCGCAGAAAGATTGAATGTCATTTGTGATTAGCAGTCAAATGGAATGAGCATAATCAGAAATATGGTTTGTGGCTCACTTCGTACCTCTTCTAATCGTTGATATTGAAACGCAAAGGTCTAAGCTAGTAAGTAGCTCATCCCTAGCTTTTTCTTTCTTGGTATGTGGTCTCCTGCCATTTTTCTTTTTTATAGCACTGTAGTTGCATAAGCAGTCAAGTTCAGGGGACGGAGTTCAAGGCGAGTAGTCTCTGGAAGTAGGTTCATCCCCCTCTTGGTTGGCGATGGCCAGGTCTTTTGGTATAAATGACTTGCGATAGTCTAGCTAGCGAAGTAGGGTAGGATAGCAAACGAAGCGATAAGGAACGGAGTCTGTAGCTGCCCTTCTATCTTTCTTTTAAGAAAAAGAGTGAATCTATAGAGAGCTAATAGACTATATGCTTCTAGTACCCGAAGGTGAAATAAGCAAGGCTAAAGTGAGTCTCGTGCGCTAAGCAGGAGTAGGTCTTTGGTCAGTGCGCCCACAAAGTAAGGGAGGTTAAGACTTTTCTTACATAGACGGAAGTTTCACTTCAAGCTAATGCGTAATTAAGAGAGACTTTCACTATGCTAAAGTGCAGTGGGCTAGCTTTAGTTTGTCTGGTCTGGTATCGATGCATGCAATAGGAGTTCTAGTCTTGCTATATGTCTGAGCTTGTTCCCCTCTATACAGTGCAGGTTCGAAGACTAGGCGAAGATCGGAGACTAAA